GATAATTTGGTAATGCCTATCCCTTCCCCAGATTTCCAGATTTATCAGTTGTTAATTTCTTGGTTTAGTGTAAGATAGAGATATGCCTATCTATCTTAACAATAAGTCAAGAAATTAATGAAAGCGGAATAAATGGGGGTTAACCTAACCCTCTTTTCTGGCTTTTTGGCAGACTAATCATTCTCTGAAAGGACCTTTCGTATTATTTATATTCTATTTCTCTATATTTTCTATTTTTTTATTTTCTAGATAATTTTTCTACAGAAATAGAATAATAGATTCTTTCTATAATTAGAATGGACAATAGCGATTCGAATGAATAATTCATGAATAAAAAACCAAAAAATTCTATGGAATCATGAAAGACGGAAAGGTCTTTTGAATCTAGTCCTATCATTTCCTTATATTGACAATTTCAAAAAACTGTTCATACTATGAGCATAGTATGTTGACGGTCGGGCAAACGTGCCCCCATCGTCTAGTGGTTCAGGACATCTCTCTTTCAAGGAGGCAGCGGGGATTCGACTTCCCCTGGGGGTAGGGTATTACGAAAGGAGGTTGATCATGGATTATTAATTAAGTCTGGAATTGATTCTTCCTGGGTCGATGCCCGAGCGGTTAATGGGGACGGACTGTAAATTCGTTGGCGATATGTCTACGCTGGTTCAAATCCAGCTCGGCCCAATAATTGATTGATCCACCATGAAATGATACAATAGAACCCCCCTGTTCTCTCGAAATGCCTGATACGGAAAAAAGTAAAAATTTCTGCTATATCTTTAGCTCTTATTTATTTGTTATTTGATTTGGCCTATTTTTTTTCCACAAATTCTGATCTTGCTAATGATCTCGATTCCTATTGGGATTTGTAAGTATAAAGCCTAAGAAAAAGAAAGGGTAATGTAAAAAAAAACGAGTCTTTTTTTTGATTGAAAGATTGATCATTAATCGATTATTATTTGAAATAACGAAAAGATGACTAGTAATCCGTGCCATTCTCACATATATACCTATGTGGATATCAATATACCACTCACATCTTTGTTACAACGCAGCGGGACCAATCGAAAATCGAAATAGAAAGGAAGGGGTTTGAATGAAATCATAAGAATATGTATGCTGTACGCTTTATTTCCCTGGGATTGTAGTTCAATTGGTCAGAGCACCGCCCTGTCAAGGCGGAAGCTGCGGGTTCGAGCCCCGTCAGTCCCGACGGCTCCAAATCTAATAATCTAACAAAAAAATATATCAATTCCTCTCTCCATTTCTCCATTTTCTGTGAAATGGGGGCAAATAGCAGAATTTCATTCCCTAAGAAGACTCTTTAAATTTCTATTTAAATCCTCATTTCTCATTAAATTCAAGCAAATCAAAATATGGGAATTTTCGTTTCTTCAACTTTAACTAGTAGCGATTAACAGATACATATGTGGATTTGTATAATTATTAATAGCGTCATATTCAAGATTTCAAGATATACCGTACTGAGTTTGGCTTTTTCGATTACTTTCGATCCGTGTAATGAAATCGAATCAAGTACCATATCTTTTCCAGTAGCCCATATAGAAATGGAATTTGTATTTGTACGATAGAAAATGAATTCCATTTCCTTGATAGAATCCTTTTCATCCGAAAGTCTCTTCTTTTTTGGCTCTTATTTTTTGTAACCTCAATTACTAATTTGAATTTGAAACAATCTCTCTCATTTAAATTGCACACTGAAGTTTTGATATAGTATATGGATCCCATTATTAATAGGGATATTAAAAAAAAAATAAGGATCAAATAAGAACTCCCCTTTCTCCGTTTCGCTTCTATTGTTTGTTTGGGTTTCTTTGTAACCAATGTAAATGTAAAAGGCGATTAGATGATACTTCATCAGATGATTGTACAAATAAGGCGAGAGTTTTAGAAAAAAAAAAGAAAGAAGGGCAAAGAATGATAAATCAAAATAAAGTAAAGAAATTATCAATTGGATCAGTAATCCATTTTTTGATTCGGTATGGATAAAGGATCTTTCTGTGTTATACTATTCAATTCTCGACGATGAATCGATTTGATAGCTCAGAAATTGTTATTCATGATATTGATCCGATTCGATATCATCGAGATGGAATTCATCCCATTGAATTTAGAGGCGAAAGATTTATCATCTCTATGGGATTAAATCCCGAGTTATTGCAAAGAAAAAAGAAACGATGAGATTATGGAAGTAAATATTCTCGCATTTATTGCTACTGCATTGTTCATTCTAGTTCCTACTGCCTTTTTACTTATAATATACGTAAAAACAGTTAGTCAAAGTGATTAATTTGAATGAAATTTGACTTCTTGGTTCTTATCAATAATTGAAGAAAGAAAATGAAAAGGATTCCAATTTCGCGTCTTAGATGAAATGAGTGGACTAGAGTGGGCAGTATTCTATGAGATCCAATAGTATGGTAGAAAGAAATATATATTTCTTTCTACCATACTATCTATTTTTTTTTATTCTAGTGTATAAAGTTGTACTATAATAAAGCTATAGGATTAATATAGATCAACCTAGAATATCATCTTCATATTCATATATCTAGATATCAATTATCTATATGGAATGGACATAACATCCCAATTCTATTTTATTTCTTTTTTCATCTATTTGATTTTTGTTGATTCCAATTAATCAGAAATAGTCGAAAGGCAACTCTTACTTTTACGATTCTAATTCCTAGATTTCTGATTATTTTAAATAGGAATCCCGTCATATACTGAAAGAATAAAATCAGTGAAAGGAAAAAAAAAGAATAGTTGGAGCATATATTAATAAAAGAAAATCAATAAATCTTTTTTTAGCATTCCGAAGAAGTAATTGATTGAGCAGTTAACAGATCATCCAAAGAAAGGAATTCGATAAAAACTTTTTCAGATTTCAACGAAAAGTATTCGTAAATCCCACCTATTTTTTTCTTTTGAATCATGATATGAAAAGCATAGCATAAATCCATCCAATTTTAAAAATAATAAAACAAATACGAAACTAAACACTAAATGCGCAACCTTGTCCGAGAAAATATCTTAGTATGCGTAGTGTCTTGTTGGAGAACCATCTTATTTCCCATATAAAGTCCACTTAATAATTAAATTAATAAAATGAATATTAATAATTAATAAGTAATAAGAGACCGATTTTCTTTTCTCTTTGAACCGTAAAGAGGCCAACAAAAACAAATAAAAAGTAAAAAAGGTTCCGCTCTTCTTCATTGTCCATATATAATTCTAGTAAGAGTCGGTTTCTCGAAATAGAAAATTTAGGAAGAATTCAGTTAGAATAAATTTCCTATCATTTTTATTCCCTTTACTTTCAAAATAGGGACACGGAAATCGTTGAAATATTTGTTTGATAATGATCAAAAAAAAAGGTATTATTCATATATTATTCTATAGAATACATTACTCCACTCGAATCCAATAGAATTTGGAAATGAAGATATTTTTAATTCAATTTCTAAATTCTTACAAATTTAGAAATTGAATTAAATAATTGAATTCAATTCAATTTAACTATTTAAATTGAAATGAAAAAATCTTTGCAGAATGATCTATAAAACAATTGATAGAGTTTGATTTTTCAACTCAATTAGTAGTACCTCTAGAGTCCACTTCTCCCCCATACTACGAGTGAAAGAGAAAATGTAAAGACTACCATTAAAGCAGCCCAAGCGAGACTTACGATATCCATATAAATTATGTCCTATGAATATGAAGGAATTTTTCCAGTATTGTTCACTAATAATAGTAAAATCTCTGGCGTAGAGTCAAAAAAAAGATTCTGTCCAATACCATTGATGAAACAATCCAAAAAATGCAATGTTTTTATATGATTGCTAGTAGAGTGATGAAAGATTAAGCACAAAAAAAATACACAACTATAACCTTCCCTTCGAAGTATAAAGAAAATATTACTAAGCTGTAAGAACAATAAGACCTTTTCTTTCTTTTGTTGTTCTTTATTAAATTAAGCCAAAAGTATAAAAATATATAATCAAGATAAATCACTATCTATTCCATACTCCTATTTTTTTTTACATACCCCCTTTTTTTGTTTGATCTAATCCTTACCGTCTCCCAAGTGTTTCTGTAAAACAATCGGAAGACCGCCTATTCCATTTTTGACTCGGAGTTACCTAAAAGTAAAAGAAAGAATTTCTTTTTATACTTTTGTACTTTAATATCGATATCGATTTGATATACATTTGTACTTTATATAAAAATAGAAAGGTCACAATATATGTAAAAAAATAGATCTGCATATGGAAAAACCAATTAGCCATTTAATCACTATTTAATCACTATTAGATTTATTGAATTCCTGAGTACTCAAAAATTTTCATAAGTTTGTATACAAAATATCTTCCACCCTTTCCACAACTACTAATTAGATTCCCTACTCCGCTATCCAATCTAATTCAACACCCAGTCAGTAGACACTAGATTAGTAGGGGGGTAGGCCTATTCTATGAAGATTTCCCGATTCTCCTCCCCTACTAGCAACTTTCCCTGAATCCTAGATGCAAGAATTTACAGCACTTTAGAGAACAGAATCCTCAGTTCGGGTAGTTAGAATCAAGGAAGTGTTAAGAGTCCTTTTGATCCGCGTGCTTCTGTTGGGGACAAATTTGACAAGTTATATTAGCAAAACGGAATAATAAGGTATTTCACATCTTTTGTTGATCAGGCGACACCCGGATTTGAACTGGGGAAAAAGGATTTGCAGTCCCCCGCCTTACCACTCGGCCATGCCGCCAGGTCGATATAAAATAGACAAAAATATTCCCTCCCCTTTATTTGTTGTTGTTTTTTTTTTTGGGGGGGGGGGGAGTACTAAACTTCTTTTTTTTTTACTTGCATCTTGAATCCCATTTTTCTTAATCTTAATCCCTTTTCTAAATCTAAAGAAAAAAGAAATCCTTTCTTTTTTCTTTTTTGGATTGGATCCATCTCTTCGATTGATTTTGTAT